CTGTAACTGGTATTCCTGTGATCGGTTTAATAGGTATTTTCTTTTATGGCTCCTATTCCGGATTGGGTTCATCCCTGTAGTAATAGGATGAACTGAGTTGTAGACATGAAAGCGTAAGAACTCAACGGCATCCCCATCGAATCAGACAGAAAAAAGGGGGCGCTGCTGAGTTCTTAATAATCATAATACTTTATTCGTATAAATGACAAAATGAATTCCATTTTATGGATTACATTCTTCTGATATTTTAACTATTTCAAAAAAGTCCATTACACTTTTTTCTGGGCGGTGCTTGTAAAAAAGTAACTTCATTAATTGATTCAGAATATTTTTTCCTCGATAGTATCTTATCTATCAATACTGTTAGAAGAAAGAAGGAATTGCTCCATTTTCTTTTCCTGGATCACATATAATATATATATATTATATATTTCTATTTTTTTTTTTTTTTCTGTCGATCCGATATCATGCCAATTTTTCTATACTAATTGAACCTTACTCTCTTTATTATTTTATTTATTTTAGTATCTCAAAATTTTTTTAGAAGTTCATTGAAGAAGTTCTATTTGCTCAAAAAATTTTCCTTTCTTTTTTGTTATTTTTTTTAGATAAAAAATCGAATTTATACGTATAAAAACGAAAAGCAGGTTATGATAAACTTGGAAAAAATAGAAATGAAGAATAGGAATCTTTGATAAATGGTATTCAAAATCATTATTATTTCGACACAAGCAAAGGGGGGGTGGAAAATTCCTTTGCTTGTGTCGAAGACTAAAAAGACAAATAGAAGAATATCTCCTATAATATTTAATATTTTGTTCCCCCCATTTAACCTTTTCTGCTTAGTTATCTTATGCTTAGTCTCAGTATTTAGTCGAATTTGATTCTATTAGAATAGAAAAAAAAAAGCTATGGATACATTGTATCACAGCTAAATCTGTGAATAGTGACATAATCGCACCACTCCAATTTTGATTAAAAAAAAAAGAGGGGATAAAGTCAAATAGTCTTCTTACCAATATACATACTAAATATAGAAATGTGGTACAAGTAATTCCCCTAATCCGGTATAAAAAAAAATAGAAACAAAAGCAAAACAAAAGTCTTTTCACAATTTTTTTTTATCATACAGAATTTCCAACAAAAATTTTGTTCTTTTTATTTTTAAGAAATTAAGAAAAGATAAGAACTTGATGTTGATAAATTCGCAATCTAGAAATTCATTTCGGACAATTGAACCTTCTCAAACTGTTTCTTTTTAAGAACCAAAAAGATTTGTGCCAAAATAACAGATGCCAAGAAGAACAAAAGGCCTTGGACACGTAATGGGTCTTGAAGTACTATTTCTGCGTCTCCCTGACCAAATCCGCCCACATTAGGATTACTTGTTAATGGTTGATCGAGTTTGATGGATTCGCCTTCTGAAACAAGAAGTTCTGGTCCTGGGGGGATACTATCAATCATTTGACGCCCCTCTGGCGCATCTGTTATGGTTATTTCGTACCCCCCTTTTTCTTTTCGTATGATTTTGCTTACTATACCCGCTGCTGTAGCATTATAAACCGTATTGTTACTCTTGCTCCCGTCGGGATAAATCTGACCCCTTCCCCTGTTCCCGCCTACGTATATGGGATATTTTAAGAAGTGAACATCCTTCTTAGTAGCAGGGTCCGGAGAAAGAATAGGAAAGGTGATTTCACTATATTTTTGACCAGGAACGGGACCTATCACAAGAATATTTTTTTTAGCGGGGCGATAACTCTGAAAAGGGAGATTACCTATCTTTTCTTTCATCTCTGGCGAAATACGATCAGGAGGGGCTAATTCAAACCCCTCGGGTAAAATAAGAACAGCCCCCACATTCAAAGCTCCCTTTTTACCATTAGCAAGAACTTGTTTCAGTTGCATATCATAAGGAATTCGAACAACTGCTTCAAATACAGTATCAGGAAGTACCGCTTGTGGAACCTCAATACCCACGGGCTTATTAGCTAAATGACAATTGGCGCATACAATACGACCAGTTGCTTCGCGCGGATTTTCATAACCCTGCTGTGCAAAAATGGGATATGCATTTGCAATGTATGCCCCAGTTATTATATATATCATGAGCGATACGGAAATGGAGCGAGTAATCTCTTCCTTTATCCAAGAAAGGGTCTTTCTAGTTTGCATGGTCCAGTCGTTGATCCAGAAAATTTCTACAATAAAATTAGGTAGGTCGCTAGGATAGTTCCCTATCCACGATGCTGCTAGTTACTGAAAAATTTTTACTAAAATATAGGAGGAATCCGAATCTCTTGGATGTATAGAAAAAAGAAGTGTATATAAAAAAAAAAAAAAAAGTAAGATTTTGAATGTTTTATTTTACTTATGGAAAAAATAACAAAATTCTAATTGGATCGGTAGATCATTTTTCAGTCATTCATTGAATGATAAATCACTACAAGTGACGGGGATACACGATTTAAATAACGGAAGATCCAATATTTAAAAATTGTATCGAAAATGACTGGAAAGGTGGAAACAAGTCCAGATATAATTTGATCATTATGAGCAAATCCAAAATCCTTGTAGAAAGAGCTAATCATTAGTTCCCAACCGTGGGGTGAATGGAATCCTATACATAAGTCGGTTAATAAAAGAATAGAAAGGGCTTTTATCGTGTCGCTTAAGTTATATATGAATTCTTGAACCCAAGAATTAAGAATAATAAGTTCTTCATTAACTAAAAAAGAATAACCACTTAGAATAACGAAACAGATTATATTTGTCGAGAAGTGCAAAATCGTATAGATACGATCCGCGTTGTGCATCTTGATCAATTGGATCGTTTCTTTGTGGATTCCGATACGAAACTTTTGTAGATGTGTTTCGGGGTATTCCTTTATCATTTCGTCCAACAGGAAGAGTTCCTCGAATTCTATTAATTTTTCTAGAATACTCTTTTCTTGAATATCATTTAAAAAAGTTTCGGATTTACTAGTATTCCACCAATTAATAATCCAAGATCCCAGACTTTTATTAAATGAAAAAGAGACCCACCAGGGCAAAAATACTATAGACGTAAGATATAGAAGGGGAATGAATGCTTTTTTTTCCATTTTTTCGTCTGTGAATTTTTAATGAATCCGCTTCATTCGTCAACTCTATACGATCTAATATTTCTATCAAGCATAAGTTCTATTCTAATATTAGAATTTGAATAGAATATTAGAATTAGAATAGAAAGCTTCAAACCCGCGAATCTATTCCCTCTTTTTTATTTGTGAGTCAGTGGTTAGTCCTTGAATTTAGTGAATTTACATACGCATAAAAAAAAAATTGCGGACAAAAAAAAGGTGCGTTTTCCAATTTTTCCGTTTTCCGTATATATAATATACGTCTTCTTTGGTTCATCAGTATTATGAAGAAATAGTTAAGTTATGTTATAGAAAAAAAAAAAAGAGGATTTTTTGGTTTTTTACCTCCTGCTAAGAAAAGTGCTTCGGTTTATTTCAAAATACTTCAATTGGTACACGCAAAAAATAGGCCAATTCCGCGGCTTTTTGCTCAATTTCTCGTGGAGTCAAATTCTCATCAGTACGAGTCAAAGGAATGGCCCCCTGGCCTCTGATTTCCATATAAAGGACACGCCGAGCATAAAAACCCTCTTTAACTTCTATTCTGATAGACTGAATATCTTTCATAAAGAGTCGGAGTAAGATGCGACGATTTTTTCCTGGAAATCCCCAACGAAAAATACACACTATTCCTTCTTTTCTATCGAATCGATCATAACCACTACCTACATTCCACGAAATTGTGCACCACAAATAAGAGCTAATAAATAGACCGGCGAGCCCATAGAAAGACATCACGATCCCTTGTGGAAAAAAAATGATTTGCTGAGACGGGAATAAAGATATCAAATTTCTGTCAAGATAACTGGAAATTCCAATCAATAAAAACCCCAATGAACCTAAAAAAAGTATAATGGCCCAGCAGAAATTACTTATTTTTCGAGACCCCGCTATAAGTTCTATCCATATATGTTCTGATCGCCAACTCATACTAGATCTAGTTGCATTTTATTGGAAGTGGGAGACCGGCCAAAATGAATTTTACTTTACGTTTTTTTGTTTCCGAAGGAACTTTCATCAACTTGCACTATTCTGATGTGAATCTTTCGAAGCAATTCGTTAGATCTAAAAGTAAAATAATAGGAGCCCCTTCATATGATCCCCTATCTACACATATATAGCTACGTGGGCTTTGCATTTATTTCAGGCATCCGCCCCAATCTCGACTTATTTTCAAATAGCTCGTTTACTCATATATCATATTTACGTTTACGCCTGCATAAGAACCCTTTCTTTTCTGTTTGAAAGAAGCCACAAGTTATACCATATTATACTGAATAGATATCTGTGTTATGATCCAAGTCTAAGTCTTGAAAAAAAAAAATAGATGAAATTTGCCCCCATCAGATCTAAAAAATCTTGTTTTTTTGAACATGAAGAGATAAAGAAGCCATTGCAATTGCCGGAAATACTAAGCCCACTAAAGGCACAAAAATAGAGGGTAAGTTGTTGAGAATTGTCATAGAATGGGCACCTCGATTTAATATTTGTACCTGTTATTTATTTATTTATTGCTATATTAATCTTTTTACCTATTATCGCTATATTATATTGTTAGAAAGATATCTTAAATAGAAAGATCTCTTAAAATTATTAGAATTCCTATATAATTATACTAAGTATATCTAAGTGAGTATATATAATAAAGTGCAAGGAATATAGAACTAACTAAATGGACTTATTCATTTTTCTACATGAAATACATGTATGATAATCCACTTGTTTGTTATTCTTCTTTTATTATCTTTTTCTTGTCTTATAATTTGAATTTAATAAAGAGTTTCTTCCGCTTATAAATTCTTCCAAAATTCGTTATAATATAATACGAAAGGAAGAAAAGAACATGAAATTCGTTTTATTTATTATTTACCCTGCCCAATTGAATTTCGCGGAAAAAGAATTCGCTCTTTTATCTTGTTCATAGAGGTTTCCTAATTAGGAATCAGGGATATCAGGGATATCAGGGATATCGGTAAAAAAAAATTATCTGTATGATTCTTTCCATAATTTCCTCTTATGTCACCAAAAAAAATCCATTCTTCGGATTTTTCCGATTTTTCCTTTGATTCCGATAAATAAATACTTAATAAATACTTATTCAAAATAGTTATTCGCCAGAAAGAAAAAAATTTAACGAATTCAATTTAATTAACTATTAACTTAAGGTTCTACTTAATTTATGATTCAAAGGAAAGAAAGCGTGGAGCTGAAATAACTCACTCAGAACGCCCTTTAACAGATTACGTGGTACGATTGGATCGAATAAGCCCTTATGGAATAAAAATTCAGCCGCTTGTGAACCTTCAGGTACTGTCTTATTCAATGTTTGTTCAATTACTCTTTTACCTGCAAATGCAATGTAGGCGTTGGGTTCAGCAATAATGATATCCCCCAACATACCAAAACTAGCTGTCACCCCACCAGTCGTAGGAGATGTAAGGATTGATACATAAACTAACTTTTTATTCGATTGATAATCATATAAAGCGGAAGAAATTTTAGCCATTTGCATCAAGCTCAAACTTCCTTCTTGCATGCGTGCTCCTCCGGAAGCACACACTAGAATAAGAGGTAAAAATTGATTGGTAGCATACTCGATTAAACGAGTAATTTTCTCGCCTACTACCGATCCCATACTACCCCCCATAAACTGAAAATCCATAACCCCAATTGCTACGGGAATGCCGTTTAGTTGACCTATGCCGGTTTGAATGGCCTCGGTTAATCCTGTCTTTTTTTGATAAGAATCAATACGATCTTTATAAGGTTCCTCCTCTGAATGAAAGTCAATGGGATCCAAAGAGAACATGTCCTCATCCATAGGATCCCAAGTGCCCGGATCAATCGAAAGTTCAATTCTATCTGAACTACTCATTTTCAAATGATATCCACATTGTTCACAAATATTCATTTTTGATTTAAAAAATTTCTTATAATTTAATCCATAACAAATTTCACATTGAACCCACAAATGCTTGTATTTTTGAGTTACGCCGAGATCATTAGAATTTTCTCTTAGAGCTAAATCGCTGCCGTTCGTGCTAGTTCTTAGCCTGGAATTCCCGTTTTCACTACTATTTCTACTTTCACCCAAAATGTAAGTAGAAATGTAACTTTCGCTGTAATTTTCACTACCACTTAAAATAGAACTATCAATCCCGATTTGAGAACGAAGATAACTGTCAATGCAACTATTGATGTAATTATTCCAACTATATTTAGTATCATACATATAATAATCATAGTGGGAATCGTCACTCCTAGACCCCTTATTTAAATAACTAGAATTCCAATAACTAGAAAATTCTTTTTCTAATTCACTCAAAAAAGAATGATTATTGTCAATCCCAAAAACTGGATTTTCAATATCAAAATATATGGAATAACCGTCTTGTTTATTATCCCTACCTAAAACTAAAAAAGTGTCATCCACGTTTAAATTCCGAATGTCCCTAACGCCGACTAAATGATCAACATTACTACTGTCACTATGACTCCAATTATAGGTGTTTTTTTCTGTATCATTTAGAATCGGGTCTTCACTTACACTGGTATTTTCAAGAGGACCAAGATTATCCATTGATTTACTTAGCCTACACCTGTATTCTAACTCCACATTGGATAACATCGAATTGAACCAACATTTTTTCATAGAGCTTTCTTGCCGCTATTTACATCAAAATAAATGGATGTATAGTCATTCGATGAAAAATTATTTGAATATTTCATTTCCTCTCAGAATAAGCATATAGATCGAATAAGCATATAATCCAATCACTAGGATTATTAAGTAATAAAGAGTGGATATTGAAAAAAGAAAAATAAAATAATTCTAAATAATAAAATAATTATAAATATTAAATATTATAAATAAATATAAATTATAAATAAATATAAATAAAATAGGACTTTATCATGTTGTGTCAAATTCGCATCGAGAAAAGAAATCTTTCTTTTCTCCTAGGAATATTAGGAAGAACCTTTTTCGGAAAATCTCGTCTATTAATAACTTTCTATTCCAACATAGAACGAAAAGGACAATATACAGGATGGGTAGAAGAAGTTGTGATACTTGGCCCGACCCATGACCCGAAACTGCGAGATATAAAAGAATACACATCCTTAGGATTAATTAGGGATCCAAGACAAGAGTAGAAAGGTTTGAGTTCTTTAGTCTTCTATTTTGTATTTAAGATCTTGTATATCTAGCTAAGTATGTATCTATCAAAAATATATACAATAGGATATTTGTATTCGGCTCAATCCTTTTAGTAAAAGATTGGGCCGAGTTTAATTTAATTGCAATTCAATTACGAGAATGAACATTAATTAGTGGATTACAACGTATCCATTGCTTGGAATTCAAATTTAATCTCCT